CGCTCAAACAATTCTAAATAGAAAAAAATGTATTGGAATAAAAGAAATCAGTAAAAAAGTTCCTCGATGGTCATACAAATTAATCGACGAATTGGAACAACTGGACAGAGAAAATGAAGCGGAGGATCACGAGATTCGTTCCAGAAAAGCCAAACGTGTAGTGATTTTTACTGCTAATTTACAGAATGACGATACTTATACTGATACTGGGGATACTGATAATCCTAATCAAAAAGATGAATTGGCTTTAATACGTTATTCACAACAAGCGGATTTTCGGCGAGGCATAATCAAAGGATCTATACGTGCTCAAAGGCGTAAAACAGTTACTTGGAAACTCTTTCAAGCAAGTGTGCATTCACCCCTTTTTTTGGACAAATTTGAGAGACCCTCGTTCTTTTCTTTTGATAGTTTCGAGCCAATGAAAATATTTTTTATGTTCAAAAATTGGATGCGGAAAAAGGCAGAATTTAGAATTTATGATTATACAGAGGAAAAGACAAAAGAAAGTGATAAAAAAGAGGAGCACAAAAGAAAAAAAGCAGAAAAAGAGGAAAAAAGACGTATAGAAATAGCAGAAGCCTGGGATAGCATTATATTTGCTCAAGTAATAAGAAGTTTTTTATTAATAACCCAATCGATTCTTAGAAAATATATTATATTACCTTCATTGATAATAACTAAAAATATCGTTCGTATACTATTATTTCAATTTCCCGAATGGTCAGAGGATTTGAGGGATTGGAATAGAGAAATGTATATTAAATGCACCTATAATGGTGTTCAATTATCCGAAACAGAATTTCCAAAAAACTGGCTAACAGACGGTATTCAGATAAAGATCTTATTTCCTTTGCGTCTGAAACCTTGGCACAGACCTAAGCTACGATCCACTGAAAAGGAAAAGGGTCCAATGAAAAAAAAAAAAAAAGCGCAAAAAATGGATTTTTGCTTTTTAACAATTTGGGGAATGGAAGTCGAATTGCCCTTTTCTTCTTCTCCTCGAAATCGACTTTCATTTTTTGATCCCATTTTTCAAGAACTCAAAAAAAAAATAAAAAAATCGAAAAAAAATTGTTTTCTAGTTCGAAAAGTTTTAAATGAAAGAACCAAATTTTTTCTAAATGTCTCAAAAGAAACAGCAAAATGGATTATCAAAAGTATTCTATTTCTAAAAGAAAAAATAAAACAACTCTCAAATCCTTTATTTCTATTTTTATTCAAAGAAATAGAGAAATTGAGTGAAAGCCAAAAAGATTCATCAATCAGTAACAATAATCCAATGATTTACGAATCATCCATTCCAATTCAATCTATTAATTGGACAAATTGTTCATTGAGAGAAAAAAAAATAAAAGATCTCAATGTTAAAACAAAGACAATCATAAAGCAAATAGAAAAAATGACAAAAGCAAAGAAAAAGGGGTTTATAACTTCAGAGATAAATATTAGTTCGAACAAAACAACTAATGAGGCTAAAAGATTAGAATTAAAAAAAAAATTTTGGCAGATATTACAAAGAAGAAATGTTCGATTAGCTCGTAAATCGCATTCTTTTTTTCAATTTTTGATAGAACGGGTATACATAGATATCTTTCTATATATCATTAGTATTACTAGGATCAATATACAACTTTTTCTGGAATCAAAAAAAAAAATTCTAAAGAAATCAATTTACAATAATGAAGCAAATGCAGAAAGAACTGACAAAACAAATCAAAGTATAATTCACTTTTTTTCGACTATAAAAAAATCACTTTCTAATATTAGGAATACGAATTCACAGAATTCTTGTGACGTATCCTCTTTGTCACAGGCATATGTATTTTTTAAATTATCACAAACCCAAGATATTAACGTATATAAGTATAAGTTAAGATCTGTTTTTGAATATCATGGAAGATCTTTTTTTCTTAAGAATGAAATAAAGGATTATTTTTTTGGAGTCCAAGGAATATTTCATTCCAAATTAAGACATAAGAACCCCCCCGATTCTGTAATGAATCAATGGACAAATTGGTTAAAGGGTCATTATCAATATGATTTATCTTCGAGAAGATGGTCTAGATTAGTACCACAAAAATGGAGAAATAGAATCAATGAACGTCGTGTGGATCAAAATAAAGATTTAATCAAATGTTATTCATATGAAAATGAAAAAACCCGATTAATTCTTTACAAAAAACAAAAAGTAGACTTATTAAAATTCAAAAAAAAAAAAAAAAAAAATAAATTCAAAAAACAATATGGATATGATCTTTTATCATATAAATCTATTAATTATGCAGATAAGAAGAACTACTATATTTATGGATATAGATCACCATTCCAAGCAAATAAAAAGAAAGCGATTTCTTACAACACGCGTAAACAAAAATTTTTTGATATGACGGGTGATATCTCTATCAAGAATTATATAGTAGAAGATGATATTCTAGATATGGAAAAAAATCTGGATAGAAAGTATTTTGATTGGAAAATTCTGAATTTTTGTATTAGAAATAAGGTTGATTTTGAAGCCTGGATCGATACCGATTATTATTATTCTTTTAGGATTCATAAAGAAATCAACCCATCCAATCAAAAAAGGTTTTGTTTTGATTGGATGGGAATGAATGTAGAAATACTAAATCGTTCCATATCGAATCTGGAATTTTGGTTCTTTTTTTCAAAATTTGTGATATTTTATAATGCATATACGAGTAACCCGTGGATCATACCAATCAAATTCCTTTTTTTCAATTTTAATGTAAATAAAAATATTAGTGGAAAGAAAAAAATAATAGAAATTTTTAAACCATCGAAAAAAAAAAAATCTCTTGACTTAGAGTTAGAGACTCGAAATCCAGCAAAAGCAGAATACGGAGGTCGAGTAGATCTTGAATCATCTCTCTCAAACCAAGAAAAAGATGTTGAAGAAGATTATGCAGGATCGGACAGGAAAAAGGGTAAGAAGGCTATAATGAAAAAGAAATACAAGAACAAGATAGAAGCAGAACTTCATTTCTTCATAAGAAAGTATTTGGTTTTTCAATTGAACTGGCATGATTCGTTAAATCAAAGAATAATGAATAATATCAAAGTATATTGTTTCCTGATTAGACTGAAAAATCTAAAAGAAATTGCTATAGCCTCTATTCAAAGAGAAGAACTAAGTCTAGATATTATGATGATTCAGAATCAGAAGGATTTAACTCTTACAGGATTGAGGAAAAATACAGAATTGATGAAAAAAGCAATGTTGATTATCGAACCAGTTCGTCTGTCTAGAAAAAACAAAGAACAATTTATTATGTATCAAACCATAGGCCTTTCATTGATTCATAAAAGTAAGCACCAAATTAATCAAAAATACCGAGAAAAAAGTCGTGTTGATAAGAAGAATTTTGATAAGTCCATTCCAAGGACAAGACATCAAAAGATGACTAAAAATAACGAAAAAAATCATTATGATTTGCTTGTTCCGGAAAATATTTTATCCGCTAGACGTCGTAGAGAATTGAGAATTCGAATTTGTTTCAATCCTAGGAATAGAAATAGTGTGCATAGAAACACAACATTTTACAATGAGAATAAAGTGAATAATTGCTGTCAAGTTTTGGCTAAAAAAAAAGATATTAATAGAGAAAAAAAAAAACTAATGAATTTAAAATTCTGTCTTTGGCCAAATTACCGATTAGAAGATTTAGCTTGTATGAATCGCTATTGGTTTGATACCAATAATGGAAGCCGTTTCAGTATAGTAAGGATACATATGTATCCGCGATTGAAAATTCGTTAATCTACATTTTGATTTCTTCTATTTACCGTAACATATCTGGTATGCGAAGACAAATGGATACATACATAGATGCACACACGCATTGTGTTAACTTCTATTCTGAGGCACGATACTAATTCAATCATGTATCCATTAGATCGAAAAATGAATCAACAAAATCGAATCGTCTTATTTTAATTTTATTTTAAGTCTACAATTTTTTTTTTTGAATGAAGAAATAGAATATTTTGTATACCTATTTGAATTGGATTGATTAATAATAATTAATTTGATTTGAAAAAAAAAATCAGGAATTTTGAAAGAAATTAAGCTTATTGTATATACCAAATTCAAAATGAATGTCATTACTATTACTGATCAATAAAAATATCTATAAAAAAAGGGGAGGTTGATTTTATGGTAAAAAATTCATTTATACCAGTTATTTCACAAGAAAAACAAGAAGAAAACCCGGGATCGGTTGAATTTCAAGTATTGAATTTCACCAATAAGATACGAAGACTTACGTCACATTTGGAATTGCACCGAAAAGACTATTTATCTCAAAGAGGTTTACGTAAAATTCGGGGAAAACGTCAACGACTAATGTCTTATTTGTCAAAGAAAAATGTAATACGTTATAAAAAATTAAGAAATCAGTTGGATATTCGGGAGTCACAAATTAGTTAATTTGAAGAGTCATTTTGAATTATTCGATTTATTAGATCTTGAATTTTGATGAACTTATTTTTTTTTGTTTTAAGCAATTCATGGAAGACTGAATCGAGGAAAAACCTATGAATGTCTCAGCTACAAGAAAAGACCTCATGATAGTCAATATGGGCCCTCACCACCCATCAATGCATGGTGTTCTTCGACTTATTGTTACTCTGGATGGTGAGGATGTTATTGATTGTGAACCAATATTGGGTTATTTACATAGAGGGATGGAAAAAATTGCGGAAAACCGAACAATTATACAATATCTGCCTTATGTAACACGTTGGGATTATTTAGCTACTATGTTCACAGAAGCAATAACCATAAACGGACCGGAACAGTTGGGAAATATTCAAGTACCTAAAAGAGCCAGCTATATCCGAGTAATTATGTTGGAGTTGAGTCGTATAGCTTCTCACCTACTATGGCTGGGACCTTTTATGGCAGATATTGGTGCACAAACTCCTTTCTTCTATATTTTCAGAGAAAGAGAATTAATATATGATCTATTCGAAGCTGCGACAGGTATGAGAATGATGCATAATTTTTTTCGTATCGGAGGAGTAGCAGCTGATCTACCTCATGGTTGGATAGATAAATGTTTGGATTTCTGCGATTATTTTTTAACAGGGGTTCTTGAATATCAAAAACTTATTACGCGAAATCCTATTTTTTTAGAACGGGTTGAGGGAGTAGGTATTGTTGGTGGAGAGGAAGTAATAAATTGGGGTTTATCAGGACCAATGCTACGGGCTTCCGGAATACAATGGGATCTACGTAAAATTGATAATTATGAGTGTTACGAGGAATTTGATTGGGAAGTTCAATGGCAAAAAGAAGGAGATTCATTAGCTCGTTATTTAGTTCGAATTGGTGAAATGATGGAATCCATAAAAATTATTCAACAGGCTCTGGAAGGAATTCCTGGCGGACCGTATGAGAATTTAGAAATCCGCTGCTTTGATAGAGAAAAGGAGCCAGAATGGAATGATTTTGAATATCGATTCATTAGTAAAAAACCGTCTCCGACTTTTGAATTGCCGAAACAAGAACTTTATGTAAGAGTTGAAGCCCCAAAGGGAGAATTAGGAATTTTTCTAATAGGGGATCAGAATGGTTTTCCTTGGAGATGGAAAATTCGTCCACCGGGTTTTATCAATTTGCAAATTCTTCCTCAATTAGTTAAAAGAATGAAATTGGCCGATATTATGACAATACTAGGTAGCATAGATATCATTATGGGAGAAGTTGATCGTTGAAATGATAATTGAGACAACAGAAGTACAAGATATCAATTCTTTTTACAGATTGGAATCTTTAAAAGAGGTCTATGGAATTCTATGGGTACTTGCCCCTATTTTGACTCTTGTATTGGGAATCACAATAAGTGTACTAGCGATTGTATGGTTAGAAAGAGAAATATCCGCAGGGCTACAACAGCGTATTGGACCTGAATACGCCGGTCCTTGGGGAGTTCTTCAAGCTCTAGCAGATGGAACAAAACTACTTTTCAAAGAGAATCTTATTCCATCTAGGGGAGATATTCGTTTATTCAGTATCGGACCATCCATATCAGTCATATCAATTCTAATAAGCTATTCGGTAATTCCTTTTGGCTATAACTTTGTTTTAGCTGATCTTAATATCGGTGTTTTTTTATGGATTGCTATTTCGAGTATTGCTCCCATTGGACTTCTTATGTCGGGATATGGGTCAAATAATAAATATTCCTTTTTGGGTGGTCTACGAGCTGTTGCTCAATCGATTAGTTATGAAATACCATTAACTCTATGTGTGTTATCAATATCTCTACGTGCGATTCGCTGAGACAGAAACTTTTCTTTCCGTGCTATGCTACTTTCTTTATAGAACTTTATAGGCGAGGGGTAGAATAATTTATAGCAAAGGGGCAGAATAAATTGAATAGATATTCTCATTTTCATTATTATTATTCGCAATTCGGATTGAAGAACTAAATCAGATAGTTATATGAGTGAAATAAAACAGCTTCTATTGAATTTAGATTTTAAAATAAATAAAATATTGAATCTAATTAATTTTATTATTAATACTATATTTAATATATAGTAGGATGATTTGAATTTGCAGTAAAAATATTGAGTCTCATTTTCTATGTATAAGAATTTAGTGAAAAAAAAAAATTATAAGCAGAAGAGTACGTTTACCCCAGGATTGGGTGGCTAGTCATCCTGTCTTGAAGCGGGCTCAAAAGACCAACCCTTATTGATTGTTGATTGAGTTTTCGCTACCGTTTGTATGAATTATCATACATGTATTAACATAAAAAAGGGGGTTAATAACAAAATGAGTGGATGGTTAGAAACACCAAGATACACAAAGGATTAGTAACACAGATTATGTAAATTATCCAAAAAAGCATTTCCGCAAAATAGAAAAAGAATACTAATTAGGGCTTTAAGTTGGTAGAAAAAATAAAGCAGTACTCCCCACAATTCCGATCCAGAGTATGCTCCTATCCACTGATTAAATAAATGACTATCAGGAACGAAATAATCTTTTTATTTCTTTTTGAAGTCCCCCTTTACTTTCACAAAAAAAAGAAGAATAGAAACGAAAAAAAAGAATAGAAAGAAAAAAATAATAAAAAAAAGAGGGATCCCTTTTTTTTATTTTATTATTATTATATCCATATTCATGAAGATAGAATTCATGTCATAATTCAGAAACTAATGTCTAATTATTTTTCGTAATCGAAAACGATGGGGGGTTATTAAGAATACTAAAAGAGTATTTTATTGAAGAATTCAGTTATTACTCAACAAATTCAAATTTTGATTTTTAAGAGATGAGATCAATTCAGAAGTACTTTTTTTTTTTATCTTTTATTAAAATAAAATGTATTTCTCTTTATTATTATTTATTAGAACAGACAGAATTCAATTGGTCTAATTCAGAACCGTCCGATAGATTTGAATCTTATCTATCTTAGGGATATATCAAGAGATAAATAATCGGCCCGGTCCTTAGATTTATTTAAGGCTTTCGAGGAGCCGTATGAGGTGAAAATTTCATGTACGGTTCTGTAGTAGCGATGGGAACAGTAATGTTATCACCGACTAGGATTATCTAACAGTTTAAGTACAGTTGATATAGTTAATGCGCAATCAAAATATGGTTTTGGGGGATGGAATTTTTGGCGTCAACCTATAGGTTTCATCGTTTTTTTAATTTCTTCCCTAGCGGAATGTGAAAGATTACCTTTTGATTTACCAGAAGCGGAAGAAGAATTAGTAGCAGGTTATCAAACCGAATATTCGGGTATAAAATTTGGTTTATTTTACGTTGCTTCCTATTTAAACCTATTAATTTCTTCATTATTTGTAACAATTCTTTACTTGGGCGGTTGGAATATCTCTATTCCGTACATATTCGTTTCTGAGCTTTTTGAAATAAATAAAACATATGGAGTTTTTGGAACTACAATTGGTATCTTTATTACACTAGCGAAAACTTATTTGTTCTTGTTCGTTTCTATCACAACAAGATGGACTTTGCCTAGGCTAAGAATGGACCAATTATTAAATCTTGGATGGAAGTTTCTTTTACCGATTTCTCTCGGTAATCTATTATTAACAACTTCGTCTCAACTGTTTTCACTGTAAAATATTGATCTTCTATATTCATAACTTGTCTCAAACAAGAGAAAGAAACAACAAAACAAAAATATTCATAGATATTCAAGATATGTTCCTTATGGTAACTGGGTTCATGAATTATGGTCAACAAACAGTCCGAGCTGCAAGGTACATTGGTCAAAGTTTCATGATTACCTTATCCCACGCAAATCGTTTACCTGTAACTATTCAATATCCTTATGAAAAATTAATCACATCGGAACGTTTCCGCGGTCGAATCCATTTTGAATTTGATAAATGCATTGCTTGTGAAGTATGTGTTCGTGTATGTCCTATAGATCTACCCGTTGTTGATTGGAAACTGGAAACTTATATTCGAAAGAAACGATTGCTTAATTACAGTATTGATTTCGGAATCTGTATATTTTGTGGTAACTGTGTTGAGTATTGTCCAACAAATTGTTTATCAATGACTGAAGAATATGAACTTTCGACTTATGATCGTCACGAATTGAATTATAATCAAATTGCTTTGGGCCGTTTACCAATGTCAGTAATTGATGATTATACAATTCGAACAATTCAAATATAATATCAAAAATCGAATATCAAATAGAATAATATATAATAAATATAATAATATAATTATATAATAATTATATAATAAATAATTATATAATAAATAATATAATTATTTATATAATAAATAAAAATAATATAATTCTATAATAATTAGAATAATATAATAATAAAAATAAAAAAAAAAAAAAAAATAAATAAAATTCTTTTTAATAATAAAATTCGAAAATTATTTAGAATATTTTATAATAATAATAATATTTATTTATAATAATAATAATTATAATAATAATAATATTTCATTAATAATAATAATATTTCATTTAATAATAATAATATTTATAAATGAAATATTATTATTATTATCAAAAAAAAAATCATAGAAATCCAATCATATTCTATATATATAGAATATATATATAGAATATATATAGAAAATTTTTAGAATAAAATAAAATAAATAAAAATACTAAATACAAATAAATATAAATAAAGATATAAATAAATATATATAGTCTAGTTTTAGTATAGTTTCGAAGTACTCTTTCGTATAAAGAATGGAATGACATTGGTCCTATAACTGTACCTATATCAATTCGCACTCCTTAGATTTATTTGATTTAATTCAATGCGGAGAGAAATTGAGTATATCAAAATTTTTCCTGGTCGTATCAATTAAGGTCATGAAATTTGGATTTATTTATCTCTTATTTTAATATAATTTAAATATAATGGATTTGCCTGAACCACTACATGATTTTCTTTTAGTCTTTCTGGGATCGGGTCTTGTATTAGGAAGTATAGGAGTAGTATTACTTACCAACCCAATTTTTTCTGCCTTTTCGTTGGGACTGGTTCTTGTTTGTATATCTTTATTCTATATTTTATCAAACTCCCATTTTGTAGCTGCAGCACAGATACTTATTTACGTGGGAGCTATAAACGTTTTAATCATATTTGCTGTGATGTTCATGAATGGTTCAGAATATTACCAAGATTTTCATCTTTGGACCATTGGGAATGGAATTACTTTGATGGTTTGTACAAGTATTTTTTTTTCACTAATAACTACTATTCCAGATACATCATGGTACGGAATTATTTGGACTACAAGACCAAATCAGATTATAGAGCAAGACTTGATAAGTAATAGTCAACAAATTGGAATTCATTTATCAACCGATTTTTTTCTGCCATTTGAACTCATTTCAATAATTCTTTTAGCTGCTTTGATAGGTGCAATTGTTGTGGCTCGCCAGTAAGAAATCTTTAGAACTAGCAATATAAATCCAAATTCCATTTTGTTATATTTTATCACATTTATTTCCGTTGAATTCTGTGTGAACATGAAAGAGTGTTTATGTAGAAAATTTTTTTTTTTGATTTATTGCCAATATATTCTTTTGGTCCAGACTTGTTATATTCTTTAGTCAATCGAATCCGTTGAATTGTTGTTCATGTTGAAATGAATCGAAATTGATAAGGAGTTGGTCAATGATGCTCGAACATGTACTTGTTTTGAGTGCCTATTTATTTTCTATCGGTATCTATGGATTGATCACGAGCCGAAATATGGTTAGAGCCCTTATGTGTCTTGAACTTATATTGAATGCAGTTAATATAAATCTTGTCACTTTTTCTGATTTTTTTGATAGTCGCCAATTAAAAGGAAATATTTTTTCAATTTTGGTTATAGCTATTGCAGCCGCTGAAGCAGCTATCGGACCGGCTATTGTTTCCTCAATTTATCGTACCAGAAAATCAACTCGTATCAATCAATCGAATTTGTTGAATAAATAGTATTAATCATAATTAATCAAAAAAATTAATCAAAAAAAAAAAAGTAGAATTTAGAATATTGTAATATTCATCAATTCAAATTAGCATAGCATGTATGCTACACAACTTATGATCATGTTTGCGAAAACGTAAGAAATCAAAGTATCTTGGCCCTCTTCTCTTCTTATTAATTTATTATGAATTGATCCAGAAGTCGATTTTGATTAGCAAAATTCTGGTAAATCATTGACTCATCTGGTGTCTAAATATATGATTCATTTACAAGTTTACTAGATCGAAAATTTTAAATTTCTGGTGTTAAAAAATTACTATAGATCCAATGTCACATTCAGTAAAGATTTATGATACATGTATAGGATGTACTCAATGTGTCCGAGCCTGCCCCACAGATGTATTAGAAATGATACCTTGGGACGGATGTAAAGCTAAGCAAATTGCTTCTGCCCCAAGAACAGAGGACTGTGTTGGTTGTAAGAGGTGTGAATCCGCCTGTCCGACGGATTTCTTAAGTGTTCGAGTTTATTTATGGCATGAAACAACTCGAAGCATGGGTCTAGCTTATTGATACGTTTCAAAAAACACCACACGAATACGTTTTTTTACTGGCAAAAACCCGTGCTCAAAATAGAAAAGAAAATCTTATTTTTTTTTTTTCTATTTTGAGCACGGGTTTTTGTGGCCCAAGTCTATCTTATTTTTATCACGAATTTTTTTCCTTGGTTAACAATAGTTGTAGTTTTGCCAATAGCCGGGGGTTCCTTAATCTTCTTATTTCCTCATAGAGGAAATAAGGTAATTCGGTGGTATACAATTTGTATATGCTTAATGGATCTACTTCTAACAGCCTATGGATTTTGTTATCATTTCCAATTGGATGATCCATTAATCCAACTGACGGAGAATTATAAATGGATCCAATTTTTTGATTTTTACTGGAGATTCGGAATAGATGGACTCTCTATAGGACCTATTTTACTGACGGGATTTATCACCACTTTATCTACTTTAGCGGCTCAGCCGGTTACTCGAGAATCCCGATTATTCCATTTCCTGATGTTAGCAATGTATAGCGGTCAAATAGGACCATTTTCTTCTCGAGACATTTTACTTTTTTTCATCATGTGGGAATTAGAATTAATTCCCGTTTATCTACTTTTATCCATGTGGGGGGGAAAGAAACGTTTATATTCAGCTACCAAGTTTATTTTGTACACTGCGGGAAGTTCTGTTTTTTTATTAATGGGAATTCTAGGTATCGGTTTATATGGTTCTAATGAACCAACATTAAATTTTGAAACATTAACTAATCAATCGTATCCTGTGACGCTAGAAATAATATTCTATATGGGATTTCTTATTGCTTTTGCTGTCAAATCGCCGATTATACCCTTACATACATGGTTACCAGATACCCACGGAGAGGCACATTACAGCACTTGTATGCTTTTAGCCGGAATACTATTAAAAATGGGAGCATACGGATTGGTTCGAATTAATATGGAATTATTACCCCACGCTCATTCTATATTTTCCCCCTGGTTAATTATATTAGGTTCAGTTCAAATAATCTACGCAGCTTCAACATCTCTTGGTCAACGTAATTTAAAAAAAAGAATAGCTTATTCCTCGGTATCTCATATGGGTTTCATAATTATAGGAATTGGTTCTATAAGCGATACGGGGCTCAATGGGGCCATTTTACAAATAATCTCTCATGGATTTATTGGCGCTGCGCTTTTTTTCTTGGCGGGAACTAGTTATGATAAATTCCGTCTTCTTTATCTCGACGAAATGGGCGGAATGGCTATACCAATGCCAAAAATATTCACGGTTTTCAGTATCTTATCGATGGCTTCTCTTGCATTGCCGGGCATGAGCGGTTTTGTTGCAGAATTGATAGTTTTTTTTGGAATAATTACCAGCCCCAAATATCTTTTAATGACAAAAATACTAATTACTTTTGTAACAGCAATTGGAATGATATTAACTCCTATTTATTCATTATCTATGTTACGGCAGATGTTCTATGGATACAACCTTTTTAATACACCAAACTCTTATTTTTTTGATTCTGGGCCGCGAGAGTTATTTATTTCGATTTCTATCCTTATACCTGTAATAGGTATTGGTATTTATCCGGATTTCATTTTTTCATTCTCAGTTGACAAGATTGAAGCTATTCTATCTAATTTTTTATAGATAATTTTCATGAATAAATGAATAAAACCAAAAAATCAAAAAGAGAAATAAACCCTATGTACAATGAAAAAATATATATATTTTTCCATTGGATTAACTTAAAAAAAAAAATGAATTTGAATTGGAATCGAATATGTGTGAGAACCCCTTGAATCACTACATTACTTGATTTAAAGGGTTCTCGACTTATGGGGTATGGGAAGTTTTATTATATATATATGAGATGCTTACTATATTTGTATTTGTTAGGTCCTTTACTCACTTTAATTCAATTAGATGTAAATGAACCATAACTATGTAGTCCTATTCCTAATAGATTGATCCCCAAATAACATATCCAAATTATAAGAAAGCCCATAAAGGCCACTATTGAAGAATTTACACCTTCCAATTTTTGATTTTTTCGAGTATGTAAATAAATCGCGAATATGGTCCAAGTAATAAACGCCCAAGTTTCCTTTGGATCCCAATTCCAATATGATCCCCATGCCTCATTAGCCCATACTGCTCCTGAAAGAATACCTATCGTTAAAAAGATAAAACCTAGACTAATAATACGATAACTCCAACGATCCAATTGTTGAATAAATTGAGACCTGTAATAATTTCTAGAAGAAAAAAAAGAAGTTTTTCGTAAAACATTGTTTCTTTCATTCATGTATTTGATCTCAGCAAAAGAAAATGATTCATTCAAAAAATACAAATTATTGCTTTTATCAAAAATCCTTATGACTTCTCGAAATGTAATCACTAAAATAGCTACTGATAATAATGATCCACATAAAAGAGCTGCATAGCCCAATATCATCATACTTACGTGCATCATTAACCAATGGGATTGTAGAGCGGGTACTAATATTGCGGATTGATGCATTTCGGTTAAAAGACCCGAAGTAGCAAAGCCTTGGGTCAAAATAACACTTGGTGCTATTATTGTACTTAAATGGTTTTTATGCTTTTGAAAACACGGAACCATATGAAAAATGGAAAAACCCCATGAAAGAAAGATTAATGATTCATATAAATCACTAAATGGTAAATGGCCCGAAAAAATCCAACGAGTAACTAACAATCCTGTTATACAGAAAAAAGTTATTATCATGCCTTTTTCGGACGAATCATATAATCCTACGATTTCATTGACTAATAAGGTTATCAAATGAATTGAAATTACAATTGATACGACCGAAAACGATATATGAGTTAATATATGCTCTAAAGTTGAAAATATCATATAAAAAAAGGTCTGAATACTAAATACTAAGAATAGAAATCGGGAATTTCATTATAGGACTTACTCTTTTAGAAGATAAGATGCCATGCCGCCACTCGGACTCGAACCGAGATGCTCTAGCACTGCTTCCTAAGAGCAGCGTGTCTACCAATTTCACCATAGCGGCTTACTCAAAATCATAATAACAGATTTTGAGTCAATCGTCGAGATTGAAAGAGTCAATTCAAATGCAATATTTGTTTTAGTAATTAGTAAACATTAAAGAATTTAAAGAATTAATATATATTATATATTAAAAAAAAAATTTAACGTTTCAATTTCCATAGGAATTCTTATTCTCATTCTTTTTTTTGTTTCGAGTGTTTAACATTTAACAAGGGGAATGGGGTTTTCATAGTTTATGCTCTTTCAAAACAGCACCGTTGGAACTAGAAATTTTGGACCTCAATCCAGGAATGTAACAAAAAAATGTTCTTTTGTAGTTTTTAATGACTCATTTCTTTTTTCTTTCATTGAATCTAAAGAAATACATTTCTGTAGATTCAATGAAAGAAAAATAGTCAATTTATGGATCAAAAATTTAGCACTACATTCCTATTTTTTTTTTAATTCAATTCTATCTATTCTATAGATATAGAATTTATATATAAGATATAGAATTTATATATATATATATTTGAGTCTGTAAATGTAAATACAAAAACAAAAAAAACGAAAAAAGAAAGAATAATAAACGAAAGACGTTAGAATATTCTTTGAGTCCAGCTAATTCAGATTATTCCAACGTTTGTATTTGTTGCACAAAAAAACTTTTTGAGCTCCCGGTAGAAAGAGATTGCGCTAATGAAAAAGCTTTCAATGCTGTCCAATATCCCTTCTTTTTTTTCCAAAAAGTTTTCCGAATGTTTTTTTTAGATATAGAAGTACGCTTTTTTGGAACTGCCATTCAAAAATTATACTAGTTTTTTCATTGCTATAGTTGGATGTGAAAGACATTTATTCTGTAAAAAAAAACTAATTGTTTTGTTTTTTAATTAGCCATATATCTTATCTATATATATAGATTTTAATCAGAATTAATACCCCCTAAAAAAAGAAAAATGTGGATATGTAAAAATCACGTAGTCTTTTTCTTTTTTGTTCCTAGTAATCTTTTCTGTAATTCTTAAAAAAAAAAAAGAACACTATCCGTTTATGTCTCTGTCTATTTTCCTGGTACTACAGTTTTATTTATACATGGAATAAAATACATCTAAAAAGTTTCATTTAAAAACAAACCCAACCTTTATGCTGCTTAATTGGTCGTTAATCTAATCTATTAAAGAATACATGATTTTTCATCTATCTTAATTGCTTTTTTTCTATGTTTTCTATCTAAAATTGAATATCATTTTTTTCCAAACTTTTCCAACCATAGATATGATATCTTTTTATTTTAATGGAAAATAATCAATTAGTTCAAAAATGAACTAATGTTTCTAAATTAAATAAACAAACTCAAAAAAATTCTTATTTTATTTGGTCATAGGAATTGTTTTTTATAATTCATATCAAAATAAACTAATGTTCTTAGTTTTGGTGTAATTATTTATCCTAACTCTATAGATACCAATTTTTGTATAATTGTATAAAAAAAATTCAAATTAATTTTTATTTCCATTTTATTATTTTTATTAATAGTAATAAAAATAGTAATAAAAAAAAAGTGTATTTTTCACTAGGGATTTGGTTATTCGCCCATTTTGACTTTGTACTTTGCAATATTTCCAATATTGTGCAAAGATTCAAAATAATTAATAATAGAGAATTCTATTTATATGTTCACTTTTTTTATTAACTGAACCCTTTCAAAAGAGATAAAACCGGCGAATAAGAAACAAAACTCATTAATCCAAATATTTTTGATTCTTTATTTTATTTTTTTTGTATGGAATATACATATCAATCTTCATGGATCCTACCTTTCATTCCACTTCCAGTTCCTATGTTAATAGGGGTGGGACTTCTGCTTTTTCCCACGGCAACCAAAAACCTTCGCCGTATGTGGGCTTTTCCTAGTATTTTATTGTTAAGTATAGTTATGATTTTTTCGGTCGATTTGTCTATTCATCAAATCAATAACAGTTCTATCTATCAATATGTATGGTCTTGGACTATAAATACTGATCTTTCTTTAGAGTTTGGCTACTTGATCGATTCACTTACCTCTATTATGTCAATATTAATCACTACTGTTGGCATTCTGGTTCTTATTTATAGTGAGAATTATATGTCTCATGATCAAGGATATTTGAGATTTGTTGCTTATCTGAGTTTTTTTAATACTTCAATGTTGGGATTAGTTACTAGTTCTAATTTGATACAAATTTATATTTTTTGGGAATTGGTTGGAATGTGTTCTTATCTATTAATAGGTTTTTGGTTCACACGTCCTATTGCGGCAAATGCTTGTCAAAAAGCGTTTGTAACTAATCGTGTAGGGGATTTTGGTTTATTATTAGGAATTTTAGGTCTTTATTGGATAACGGGTAGTTTGGAATTTCGGGATTTGTTTCAAATATTCAATAACTTTATTTATAATAATGAGGTTAATTTTGTATTTGTTACTTTGTGTGCCCTCTTGTTATTTTGTGGTTCAGTTGCTAAATCTGCCCAATTCCCCCTTCATGTATGGTTACCAGATGCTATGGAAGGGCCTACCCCTATTTCCGCTCTTATACATGCTGCTACTATGGTAGCGGCGGGAATTTTTCTTGTAGCTCGCCTTCTTCCTCTTTTCATAGTTATACCCTCTATAATGAATGGAATAGCTTTGATAGGCATAATAACAGTAGTATTAGGAGCTACTTTAGCTCTTGCTCAAAAAGATATTAAGAGAAATTTGGCCTATTCTACAATGTCTCAATTGGGTTATATGATGTTAGCTCTAGGTATGGGTTCTTATCGAGCCGCTTTATTTCATTTGATTACACATGCTTATTCAAAAGCATTGTTGTTTTTAGGATCCGGATCCATTATTCATTCAATGGAAGCTATTGTTGGATATTCTCCAGATAAAAGTCAAAATATGGTCCTTATGGGCGGGTTAACAAAACATACGCCAATTACAAAAACTTATTTTTTAGTGGGTACACTTTCTCTTTGTGGTATTCCACCCTTTGCCTGTTTTTGGTCCAAAGATGGAATTCTTAATGATAGTTGGTTGTATTCACCAATTTTCGCAATAATAGCTTGTTCCACAGCAGGATTAACTGCATTTTATATGTTTCGGATCTATTTACTTGTTTTTGAAGGATATTTAAACGTGCATTTTAAAAATTTCAATGGAAAAAAAAATAGTTCATTCTATTCAATATCTTTATGGGGTAAAGAAGGAAAAAAATGTTTTAAAAAGAAAATTCATTTCTTATCGTTATTAACAATGAATAATAATGAAAGGATTTCTTTTTTTCGGAAGAAGACACATCCACATCGAATTAATAGAAATGTCAAAAGCATAACACGTCTTTTTATTGATATTACCTATTTTGGTACTAAAAAGAATGCTTGTTTCTATCCCCATGAATCGGACAATACTATGCTATTTTCTAT